CGTTATCACGTTTGAGTTCTTTACAAGTACGTACAATTACAGCTCTGACCACCTCTGATCTTGCTAGGGGCATATTTGGCACTGCTTCTTTGATCACAGCAACAATAACGTCACCGATATGAGCATATCGACGATTGCTAGCTCCTATGATTCGAATACACATCAATTCTCGAGCCCCGCTGTTATCCGCTACATTCAAAAGGGTCTGAGGTTGAATCATATCATTTTTTTTGAATTTATTCTTTCAATGCAAAGAGTGAAGAAAAAAAAGAAATATTGTTTGTCCAAAGAAAGAAACCGGCACCTGTGATTATTTTTTTATCCCCAAGACCTTTTTCCTTCGATTCTTTTTATCCCGAAATAATGAATTGAGTTCGTATAGGCATTTTGGACGATGCTATTGAAATCGCCCTTCTGGCTATATTTTCTGTTACTCCACCCATTTCATAAAGGATTCGACCCGGTTTAACAACAGCTACCCAATATTCAGGGGATCCTTTACCCGAACCCATACGTGTTTCTGCGGGTCTTACTGTAACGGGTTTGTCTGGAAATATACGTACCCATATTTTTCCACCGCGGCGTGCATTTCGTGTCATTGCTCGTCGACCTGCTTCTATTTGTCTAGACGTGATCCAAGCAGGTTCAAGTGCCTGAAGAGCATATTTACCGAAAGAAATATGATTACCTCGATAAGATATTCCCTTCATTCTTCCTCTATGTTGTTTACGGAATCTGGTTCTTTTGGGGTTATAGTTGATGGTTGGTTTTGAATTCCATCTCTACTACAGAACTGGACATGAGAGTTTCTTCTCATCCAGCTCCTCGCGAATAATAAAATCTTCAAATTGTCTATTATTCATTGGTATATCTTGTTTTTTTAGCTAACTAAACATATTAATATTTCTTTTTAAAATTTATAAATTTAATATTGTATCATTTTTTTTTTTTTTAATGTTATAACGAATCTTTATTTTGTTTTGCTTTTTATCCTATTGGATTGACCAAAAATTATCAATCCAAGAAAATAAAGTTTTCACGGGCGAATATTTACTCTTTTCGTCGCTATTTCAGTTGTAGGGTTAACTCATGACTTTTCTTTTCCCAATAGATGAAGGAATTAGTCTCTGGTTTGTTTCGCCATCCCGATCAATGAGTCTGTTTTCAATAGATTTGGATTCACAGGTTCCATCGTTCCCATCGCTTCTTACTTAATGGTTAGGTCTGATTTATACAATGGAGCTCATAATGCAATTTTTTCTTGAGCCAATTTTATTAGTCTTTATTGGCTCAAAGCTCTTCTTTTTTTTGTTCTATGAACAGATTCATTTTCTTTTTTACGAATCCATATTGATGCTTTATTACACTGCTTTTTTATGAGATGCCTCATAGACCTTACATATTGGATGGAATTTTATATCCTTGGTTTTGTTTTTTTCTACCCCTCTTTCACCCTTCCATTTATCCACATCTTTCTTATTCGCTTCACAACTTAGAATCAGATTTATTTTTCTTTTGTTTATGCAAAAAAGATTTCAGTTGCTACAGTGATATGACCGATATATCATATCTTGACTGGTTCTTTGGATCCAGATAATGCGAAGTGATGAGTTGGTTATTAGTTCTATAGTTTTTAGTTTATACTAAGAGGTTGGTCTTTTTTTTCTTTAATCCTAACCCTAAAAAACCAACGAGTCGCACACTAAGCATAGCAATTATTTCAAAAGGTCAATCGAATTTTTATTCAACCTTATATAATTAGAATTGTTCATTTTGGTTTTGATTGAACAGAAAAAAGTAACGAATTTCTCTTTTTTTGTTCCATCACTGGATCGAAGGGAAAGACAAGTAAAGGTTTATTATTCCCCGTCTATAAATATCCAAATTTTAATGCCTAATACTCCATAGATAGTTCGAACTGTATAAGAACAATAATCGATTTTAGCTCGAATGGTTTGGAGGGGAACCCTGCCTTCTCTGATCCATTCGACACGCGCAATCTCTTTTCCGTCGATACGCCCTGCAATTTGTACTTGAATTCCTTTTGTATCTGCTTGTTCAGTTAATTCAATAGCCTTTTTCATTGCTTTTCGAAAAGAAACTCTATTCTTTAATTGGCCGGCTATAAATTCTGCAAGAATATTAGGGCTTCCGTAAGGTTTTGCAATTCTTGTGATAGTAATGTTAAGTTTTCGGTTGACACAATTAAATTCTTTTTGTAGATTCATCTGCAATTCTTCGATTCCTCGCGGTCGATTTTCTATTAATAACTTTGGAAATCCCATATAGATAATGACCTGGATCAGATCGATTCGTTTTTGAATTTCTATACGTGCAATTCCCTCGACGCCAGAGGAAATTTGCATATTTTTTTGTACATAATTCTTAATAAAATCTCTTATTTTTTGATCTTCTTGTAGACCCTCGGAATAATTTTTTGGTTGTGTAAACCAAAAGGAATGATGACTTTGGGTTGTACCAAGTCTGAAACCGAGTGGAT